ATCAATAAAATAAGAGGTTTTGTCGTTATAGAACACGGAATTCAATGGAAGCAATGATAAATAAATACAAATAGAAAAGGAAAGGGAGGAAATACAAAAAAATAGAAGAGAAAAGTCATACAAAGTTATATACAAATCACTACCCCCTTTTTTGTATTTCCTTAATTTATTTCCTTAATTGAATTTAGGTTGATTAGGACGAAGTTCCTTAAAAACCTCCGCCTTCTTTAAAATATCCTGAACAGTTCCTGTAGGTTGAGCCCCTTTTTCAAGGAAATATAAAATAGCAGGAACATTTAAATAAGTTTGATTCTTTATCGGATCATAAAAACCTACTTTCCGAATATCTTTTCCTTCTCTTCGGGATCGAACATCAATTGCAACGATTCGATAGACGGCTCATTGGGATAGATGTAGATGAACAACACCCCCCCTAGAAACGTATAGGAAGCTTTCTCCTCGTACGGCTCGAGAAAATGATTGATTCGAGGTTTTGTCTCTGTATGGAATTCTATCTAAGAAATGACAACCGGGTCCATAAAATGATCAAATCAATTAAAGATGTAAGTCTTTTTTTTCTTCTTTCTTCCTGAAAATGAAAAAGAAAGCATTCGTACTCTCATAACTCAAGTTGGATAACTTTCAAACAGTTCAAAGGAAAACCTTTCGAAAATTTCATTTATTGAGCGGTCTTTCCTCTTTTTTTGTTTGTCTCGTTTAAAATTGGATTCTTCAGTCTGATCCAGTTATTAAGACAATTAAAAAGGTGTTTCCTTGTTCTGGGATCCTTTATCTTTGTTTTATTTTAAATCATTGGGTTTAGACATTACTTCGGTGCTTTTTAATCCTTTCAAAATGGCAGCAACATACCCTTTTTTCGATTTCTATGAAAGAATCCTACAAGACGATGGATTCCCTCGTGAAACACTTTGGATCGAAAAAGTTTGATCAATTCCAAGAAATTTTTTAATTTTAAACTTGCTCGAATTGGATTCTTTCGATTTACATACCGAAGATACATTTACGAAGTTTTTTCAATTTTTTTATTGATTGGCATTAACCCTAGATCCTTGCCCCGAGAAATAAATTAATACTTTCTACTCGAGCTCCATCATGGACTATTTACATTCCAAGACAACAAAAAACGAGGCGTTCTAGTGAAACAGAACCAATGATGTCGAGCCAAGAGCACCTTCATTCCTACATAAAATGGTGGATGTACAACTCCACAACGGATCGTGTCCTTCAAGTCGCACGTTGCTTTCTACCACATCGTTTCAAACGAAGTTTTACCATAACATTCCTCTAAGAACCGGTATGGAATTGATTCAATTATGGAATCATGAATAGTCATTGGTTGGGCTGATGTATAAACACCAAAATCTATAGTATTTTCTATATCTTCTATATCTTTCTATATCTATAGTATATAGATATAAAGAATACTATAGATATAGGTGGATATATATTTTTCTAAAGAAGTCTTAGTAAGACCCCATCGCTAATATTAATTTGTCTAACATATTATTTAATATATCATAAATAATTTTTTTATATTTATATAAATAATAAAAAATAAGACGAATAAAAGATAAGTCTTTTTTTTTATTAAATCATCAACGATTTCAATGATTTAAAATAGATAAATACACCAAACAACAAATCCAATTTTTTTTATGAGATGGATAAAAAAGATTAATGTAAGGTAAGATTTTAATTCGTATTCTTTTTTTTTTTTCATCTGATTGATAAAATCCAAAGAATGGGGAGGGTTTCGTATCTATCAATTCGATCAAATAGACTGAGCAATTGTCACCGTTTATAGATATTGAAATGAACGCCTTCCCATTACTGATTAACTTCTATCTACCCCATTCTATGGGACTAATGCAGCATAAATCAAAAGAAAAGAAGGGGGTGTCCTAGTCTTTTTTATTTTTACGAAATGCGAGCTGTCTAGGCACAAAGCCAAACAAGTCCAGATTAAGTCCAGTTTTTGCTCCTTTTTTTGCTATTTTAGCCTAACTCATTGATTAAGAATTAAGAGACTTAGTGAATTTAATTAGTACCAAAAACCCCCTCTTGGCGAAAAGTCAAGAAATCTACAAAAAAGAAAATTGAATCTAATTAGGCTAATTTAGGAGGTAGAGAATACGAGATAGGGAATATGGATTCTTCCGCATCTCGATTCAGTTAAAAAAAAAAAGATTCATCGAAGAAAAAAATAAGAAACAACAATAACATTCCAGCTAACATTTCGATTTTAAACAGAACATTGTTAAAAAAGCAATCTATATTCTCATAGAATATATATGTTCTGGGACGGAAGGATTCGAACCTCCGAATAGCGGGACCAAAACCCGTTGCCTTACCACTTGGCCACGCCCCATTTAGATTTATATGCGATACTAATAAAGTATATTGCTGGTTTTGTTTGTTTGTCAACTGTAGTCCAAATATCTATAGAATAGGTTGTTATTAGGATTTTGCTATGTTTTTG